ATCATCTTAAATTCAGGTGATTAGATTTGCACCAACGGAAACCATAAATTTTAATACACAATATAAGCGATCAATTTGCTTATTTTTAGATAGTAAAGGGCGTTCCTTCTTCTATTCTATCCTATTCATAGGTACTGATCATTCATACTGGAAAGCGTTTTTCTTTCTTTTTTTGTGCCAGCTTATGATCTAAACGAGTCGCACATACACCCTAGTACATGTTCCTCGACGCTGAGGACATCCCCCCAGAGCAGGGGATTTCGTGACATTTCGAATTGGCTGTCTTGTATTTCTAATAAGTTGTTTAATAGTTGGCATGTTGAATCATATACATAATGGGCTGGTTTAGATTGATCCTAACCGGATGATTATGAATTTTTTCTATTTAATAGAATAGTAAACTCGGAGATAAAATCTAAAATCACGGATTTGAACAAAATCCATCTTTTTTTCATTCAACTGCTACAAGATCAATAATTCCATAAGCTTGGGCTTCTGTTGCTGACATAAAAACGTCTCTTTCCAAGTCTTCAGATACAACCCATAATGGTTTGCCCGTTCTTTGTGCATAAACCCTTGTGATGGTTTCGCGTATTTTCAGCAGCTCTTCCGCTTCCAGGATAAATTCTCCCGTTTGCGCCTCATAAAAAGAAGCAGCAGGTTGATGGATCATTACCCTGATGATACAAGGGTTTTCTATCTGGTGTGGTGAAACGAACAGAAAAGAAAGATAAAGAATAATAGGAAAAAAGATAGAATTATATAACCGTACGGGCATCATCTTTTGTGCATTGCATACGGCTCTAGAATCAAATTGACTCTTTTACCCTCCATTGAAGGTTGAGGAAAGATAAAAAGAGAATTTATCAGCCCCAGATGGGTAAATGATCAAATTGCCACCCTTCCTTTCGTAGGAGTTCAAAAATGCTATAAAAAATACTATGATGGCTCCGTTGCTTTCTATTTTAAAATGGATTATTTGTTATATCTTTGATTGAGCAATCCCAAAGTTTCTTTTTTTTTATCCAAAAAATATTTTTCGCGCTCTTTTTTATAACAAAAATATTGTTTAAGAGCCCTTCGGTGTGAAAACAAAAAAGTTTGTGACGCTGGATTCGACTTCCGATAGATAATTGAAAATCGGAAATCCCTGTTATCTCATACTACTCTCTCGATACATAATCGAATCTTTTGGAAAAAAGACAATACAAAAAATTTTTCATATCGAATTCGAAATGCCATGCTATTATTACTTTATTATTACTTAATATTCATATGGCGAAGGCATAGTTCTCTTTTTTTTCTCAAATAAAAAAACCTCATTGGCGCCAAGCGTGAGGGAATGCTAGACGTTTGGTAAGTTCTCCCGCAGCTAGGAGAAAGGATCCCATTGACGCAGCTAAGCCCATGCATACTGTATGAACTTCTGGTCGCACAAATTGCATAGTATCATAAATCGCTAATCCGGCTATTACCCATCCGCCAGGAGAGTTTATAAACAAATACAGATCCTTAGTATCATCTTCGATACTGAGATATACCATAAGACCAATAAGTTGATTCGAGATCTCGCTATTAACGTCTTGGCCTAAAAAGAGTAATCTTTCTCGATAAAGTCGGTTGATTAGGGTAAAATTGCATCCCTTAAGAACCGTACGTGCACCTTTTGATGCATACGGTTCAAAGAAGATTGCGAAAAAAAAAGAATCAATGTCTAGATTCCAGTCCTGTTTATTTTTGCTTATTCTTTTTTTTTTGATAGCAGGTTTTTTCTAACTTCTAACGAAAGGACTTTTTCTTCGATTTTTTAATAAAGACGCGTTTTGGACTTTTTTTTCTTCCTTAGAATAGAAAAAAGTCACTAAATTAATCGAATTAACTTCTCATTGATGTATTATTTCATCAAGATTCAATCCAAACCACGATGGTATTTTCTTGTTCATGAATAGGTCTCTTTCATCTTTTTAGGTTTCTGCTCTACTCCGGGTAAAGATCTGCCCGATATTGATTTGCACATATAGGACAAATCTTCTGATCACCATTTCTTTTTTATGACTTTTTTCAATTAATTTAAAATCTTTCACCAAGTATTTAGTTTGAGATTCCCTCGTTTCCCAAATAGGATATCTTTACAAATAACAAAGAGGAATCCTTTTTCATACGCGCAGTAATCGTAGATATATTACCAATTGGATTTTTTATAAACAGAGCCTGGATTTTTCATTTTTTTAGTCCAACCAAAGCCAACCATAAATTATTCTAATTGATAATAGTACTATGAATCCCCCCAAAACAATGGATCTAATTGCATGCACTTCACGCTCCAATTTTTTAATGATTCCATTTTTATTTATTGGGCGAAACCGAGGATATCTCGATCGGGGAAGAGAACGGGGAAATCCCATATGACCCCATATTTCTGACAAGTCGCACTATACGTCAACCCAAGATGCATCTTCCTCTCCAGGAATTCGGAAAGGTACTTTTGGAACACCAATAGGCATGGATTAAAAGAAAAAAGAACTAAATACTCTATTTCACTTTGATATGAAAACGTAACATATAGGGTTTTATTGTCTTTATAATATTGGCTTTATCATAATTAATTTTATCCATAGATTAGAAAAATTCAAAAATAAAGACAAAATAAATAAAGGAATTTTTTGACGAATAAGTTCTTTTGAAGATAAATTAAGGATGGACGCGTTTAATCATTGAAAATGGTATCAACCCCCCGTTGCGTATTGGTACTTATCGAGTATAGAATAAACCTGCTTCTCTTTGTTCCTACGAACAGAATTGTTCAATTATTATGAACAGAATAGAATAAATATTAACCTAACGCTTCCCTTGTTAGGAAATAATCCCTTGAACAAGGGAGGTCCATAGGATAGTCATAGTTATAGTCTTTTACAATGCAATAAAGTTACGCATGTCCGTTTTTCTTTGCGAAAGGGGTATTTTCCATGGGTTTGCCTTGGTATCGTGTTCATACCGTTGTATTGAATGATCCCGGCCGGTTGCTTTCCGTTCATATAATGCATACAGCTCTGGTTGCTGGTTGGGCGGGCTCGATGGCTCTGTATGAATTAGCAGTTTTTGATCCTTCTGACCCTGTTCTTGATCCAATGTGGAGACAGGGTATGTTCGTTATACCCTTCATGACTCGTTTAGGAATAACCAACTCATGGGGAGGTTGGAGTATCACAGGAGGGACTGTAACGAATCCGGGGATTTGGAGTTACGAAGGTGTGGCAGGGGCACATATTGTATTTTCTGGCTTATGCTTTTTGGCAGCTATCTGGCATTGGGTTTATTGGGATCTAGAAATATTTTGTGATGAACGCACAGGAAAACCTTCTTTGGATTTGCCCAAGATCTTTGGAATTCATTTATTTCTATCCGGGGTGGCTTGCTTTGGTTTTGGTGCATTTCATGTAACAGGCTTGTATGGTCCTGGAATATGGGTGTCCGATCCTTATGGACTAACGGGAAAAGTACAACCTGTAAATCCATCATGGGGCGTGGAAGGTTTTGATCCTTTTGTTCCGGGAGGAATAGCTTCTCATCATATTGCAGCGGGTACATTGGGAATATTAGCGGGTCTATTCCATCTTAGTGTCCGACCACCGCAACGTCTATATAAAGGATTGCGTATGGGAAATATTGAAACCGTACTCTCCAGTAGTATCGCGGCTGTCTTTTTTGCAGCTTTTGTTGTTGCTGGAACTATGTGGTATGGTTCAGCAACTACCCCTGTCGAATTATTTGGTCCCACTCGTTATCAATGGGATCAGGGGTACTTCCAGCAAGAGATATATCGAAGAGTTAGTGCTGGGCTAGCAGAAAATCAAAGTTTATCAGAAGCCTGGTCTAAAATTCCTGAAAAATTAGCCTTTTATGATTATATCGGCAATAATCCGGCAAAAGGAGGGTTATTCAGGGCGGGTTCAATGGATAACGGAGATGGAATAGCGGTTGGATGGTTAGGACACCCTATCTTTCGAGATAAAGAGGGGCGTGAGCTTTTTGTACGTCGTATGCCTACTTTTTTTGAAACATTTCCAGTCGTTTTGGTAGACGGCGATGGAATTGTTAGAGCTGATGTTCCTTTTAGAAGGGCAGAATCTAAGTATAGTGTTGAACAAGTAGGTGTAACCGTTGAGTTCTATGGCGGCGAACTCAATGGAGTCAGTTATAGTGACCCGGCTGCTGTAAAAAAATATGCTAGACGCGCTCAATTGGGTGAAATTTTTGAATTAGATCGTGCAACTTTGAAATCCGATGGTGTTTTTCGTAGCAGTCCAAGGGGGTGGTTTACTTTTGGGCATGCTTCCTTTGCTTTGCTCTTCTTCTTCGGACACATTTGGCATGGTGCTAGAACCTTGTTCAGAGATGTTTTTGCTGGTATTGACCCAGATTTGGATGCTCAAGTAGAGTTTGGAGCATTCCAAAAACTTGGGGATCCAACTACAAGAAGACAGGTAGTCTGATACAAAATTGCTTTGGTATCTTTCAGCTTTATTTTATTTTTGAAGCGAATTTGACATAGAGTACGATAGTGGATTTGAATCAACGCTTTTTAGGCTCTTGCTCTTTCGAGATTATTCCCAAAAATAAAAAATAAACAGGTATGGAAGCTATAATTGTAAACCAGGATCGAATCTATGGAAGCATTGGTTTATACATTCCTTTTAGTCTCGACTCTAGGGATAATTTTTTTCGCTATCTTTTTTCGAGAACCACCTAAAGTTCCAACTAAAAAGTGAAATTATTTTTCATTATCTCAATTGAAGTAACGAGCCTCCCCGTGTTGGGAGGCTCGTTACTTCAATTAGTCCCCATGTTCCTCGAATGGATCTCTTAGTTGTTGAGAAGGTTGCCCAAAAGCGGTATATAAGGCATACCCCGTAAAACTTACAAGTAAACCAGATATAAAGATGGCGACTAGGGTTGCTGTTTCCATTATAATTATATAATGTCAAGACCCCAACGGATCT